TAATAAAAGGATTGAGCCGAATACAATACAAAGATACTTATTGCATAACATAAAATAAATATAGAAAAAATATATCTCTTTTTTCTATTTTCAAATTTTGAGTTTAGAATATAATTCATATTCTAAATAAAAAAGAAATTCAAAATTAGCATGAAAAGTTATTAACAAAACAGAATTCAAATTTCGAATTTATTCGAATTATAATAATAATATCTCATTCTCGAATTTGAATTCGTTTGTTTTCTCGATTCTACTCTTTTTTTTTTTTCAACACTAATATTGACAACAGTGTATCAAACAAATATAATCCGATCGTGAATAAATTGATTGATTTATTCACCTTACAGAGGCTTTTTTTTTTTTTTCTTTTTCGATTGTATCCACACATCCTACTTTTTTTTTTTTGGGGGGGGGGGGTTGCTAACTCAATGGTAGAGTACTCGGCTTTTAAGTGCGACTCCATTTTTTACACATTTTTATGAAGCGATTGTTTTGTCCATACCCTCGGTAGAGTTTGTCAGACCACGACTGATCCAGAAAGGAATGAATGGAAAAAGCAGCATGTCGTATCAATGGCGAATTCGAAAAATATTTCATTCTTATTGGATCCGACCATAATTTTTGTTTTAATTCTCGGCTCGGAACAAAAAAAGATTCAGTTGGGTTTAATTAATAAAGGGATAGAGCTTGGCAACTCCAATTATAGGGAAACAAAAAGTAACGAGCTTTCATTTTTTCATTCGAATGATTACCCAATCTAATTGTACGTTAAAAATATATTAGTGCTTGATGCGGGAAAAGCTTTTCCCATGAATGGATTTTTAAGTTTTGTTATGAGTCCTAACTATTAGATATTCTCCATTATGAGGGGGCAATAAATGTGTAGAAGAAAGAGTATATTGATAAAGATATTTTTTTTTCCAAAATCAAAAGAGCGATTGGGCGGATAAAATAAAGGATTTCGAACTAGCTTGTTATCCTAGAACAATCAGATGGAAAAAGCGAGTGGAGAGAGTCCGTTTTATTTTCTAGGTATCTATTCATATTCGTTCTAATTCAAATATATATATATAATGAATATATATATAATAATATAATAAATACCCAGTTTTGACTGTATCTCACTATGTATCATTTGATAATCCAATGAATCTCTGATCCTTTGACAAAATCTAATTTTAAAGATGGAGGACTATCAAATATATTTAGAACTAGATAGATCTCGCCAACAGAACTTCCTATACCCACTGATTTTTCGGGAGTATATTTATGGACTCGCCTACGGTCATGATTTAAATCGAAATCGATCCATTTTTGTGGAAAATGTGGATTATGATAAGAAATCTAGTTTACTAATTGTAAAACGTTTAATTACTCGAATGTATCAACAGAATCATTTGATTCTTTTTGCTAACGATTCTAACAAAAAAAACCCATTTTGGGGTTATAACAAGAATTTGTATTCTCAAAAAATATCAGAGGGTTTTGCCGTCGTCGCGGAAATTCCATTTTCCAGACAATTACAATTCCGTTCTTCTTTAGAAGAGTCGGAAATCGTAAAATCTTTTAATAATTTGCGATCAATTCATTCCATTTTTTCCTTTTTCGAGGATAAATTTACATATTTTAATTTTGTTTCAGATGTACAAATACCCTATCCTATTCATCTGGAAATCTTGGTTCAAAGTCTTCGATACTGGGTGAAAGATCCCCCCTTCTTTCATTTATTAAGATTGTTTATTTATGAGTATTGTAATTGGAATAGTATTATTACTAAAAAAAAACTTATTTCTACTTTTTCAAAAAGTAATCCAAGAATTCTCTTGTTCCTATATAATTTTTATGTATGTGAACACGAATCCATCTTCCTTTTTCTACGTAAGAGATCCTCTTATTTACGATTAAACTCTTTTATCGTTATTTTTGAGCGAATTTATTTCTATGCAAAAATCGAACATCTTGTGGAAGTCTTTTCTAAGAATTTTTCGTCTACCTTATCATTCTTCAAGGATCCTTTGATTCATTATGTTAGATATCAAGGAAAAGCCATTCTGGCTTCAAAGAATGCACCTCTTTTGATGAATAAATGGAAACACTATCTCATCTATTTCTGGCAATGTAATTTTGATGTTTGGTCTCAACCTGGAACGATCCATATAAATCCATTATTATCCGAGCATTCATTTCACTTTTTTTGGGGGGGCTATCTTTCAAATGTGCGGCTAAATTTTTCAGTGGTCCGGAATCAAATGCTAGAAAATTCATTTCTAATCGAAATTTTTATGAAAAAGCTTGATACAATAGTTCCAATTATTCTTTTAATTAGATCTTTGGCTAAAGCGAAATTTTGTAATATATTAGGGCATCCCATTAGTAAGCCTGTTTGGGCCGATTCATCCGATTTTGATATTATTAACCGATTTTTGCGGATATGCAGAAATTTTTCTCATTATTATAATGGATCCTCAAAAAAAAAAAGTTTGTATCGAATAAAATATAT